ATGAATAATGAGACATGAGGAGGACTACACTACTATGTCCCTACAGGTTAAACTCCCCCTAATAAGAGCAATTTCTTATTATGAAAATGCATAAATTTACACTTTCTAACTATGACTCATAATAATCAGAACTCATTATAATGGTCGAAGACCTTTTCTTTTTTTTTTCGAAATATCAACAATATGTCTATTCTCCAATGAAAACGAAGACTAAGACTCGAGTTTAGTGAAAAAGCCCTTTATCGGATTTGAACCGATGACTTACGCCTTACCATGGCGTTACTCTACCACTGAGTTAAAAAGGCCCGTTTATTCAATTCATGAATTAGGCATTTTCTTCATTATGAGTCTACTGCATGTATCTATATATGTATAGATACATGCAGTAGACTCATAGGAGCTCATTCAGGACCAATAAATTTCATTGACTAGTCATTAATTGACTAGTAATAGTCAGTGGATCAAATTCTTATTTTATAGTGAATTGTTTCAAGACCGACCCTACTTGCTTTGTTTACTTTTACTGATCCATCAGAACAAGATTCACTTGATTTATACCTGTACCAATCCAACATCGACCCGGATTCAAGATCTTTTCTTGAATCATGTAATAGGAGGATTCGTACCCTGAGCCGAATCCTATTTTTAGAATTAGAAATGAAAAAGAAAACAAAAATTTTATGGATATGGAATCGTGTCGTGTTATAGTATATATACTGTTATAGTATATATACTTTATATAATATATATATACTTTATATACTTTTATATATATACTTTATATTTATATAAGATATAAGTTATATAAGATATAAGGTAAAAAATATAAGATATAAGGTAAAAAACTCTTCGGGTATAGATCTAGAAACTAGATCGAGTTATATATTCTAGTTATATATATTATTATTATTGTTATATATTATTATTATTGTTATATATTATTATTATTGACTATTGACAATTCCAAAAAACTGATCATACTATCATCATAGTATGATGATGGTCGGGCAGATATGCCCCTATCGTCTAGTGGTCCAGGACATCTCTCTTTCAAGGAGGTAGCGGGGATTCGACTTCCCCTGGGGGTAGGGTACTACGAAAGGAAGTTGATCATGGATTATCACTAAGCCCGGAATTCATTCTTCCTGGGTCGATGCCCGAGCGGTTAATGGGGACGGACTGTAAATTCGTTGGCGATATGTCTACGCTGGTTCAAATCCAGCTCGGCCCAATAATTCGCCGCTCATGAGTATGATCTAACCAATTTGTCCTCCGGAAACATAAATGTCCGATCCGTAGAAATATAAAGATCAAGAGTCAATTTTGTTGTTCTATTCTATACATATTTTACATATTTGAATTTTTCCCCTCCTTCTGATCTTTCTAACGATCTAGATTCATGATTCTTAAGTATCAATAAAGGAAAAGAGTCCCCTTTTTCTCATTGAAAGATTTATTAATGATCCATTTTTGGCAATAAAAAAACCCACGCGTTACTAGTAATCCGTGCCACTCTCACTATAGTCCATATCTATTTGGATATGATATCAGTATATCATTTGTGGCTATTTTACAACATGATGAATAGAAAAGAAAGAATTTTCTTAGGAAACCATAAGAATATGTATGCTATATGCCTCGCTGGGATTGTAGTTCAATCGGTCAGAGCACCGCCCTGTCAAGGCGGAAGCTGCGGGTTCGAGCCCCGTCAGTCCCGAACTAGGATCCGATCAATTTCTCAATTAATCTCTCCTTTTTAAAGAAAAATTGGGGCAGGGGGAAAGATCTAATTCCCAGTGGGGGATCTTTAGTTCTTTTGTTTTTCATTTCGCATTTCTCATCAGAAAAATGTGGGAATTTCCATTTCTTCTACTAGTACCGATTGATAGGGCAAAGACATATGTAGATTAGTACAATCGGCGGTATTACTCTATTCAGTATTTTAATAAATACCATATTCGTCTGACTTTCTTTTTCGTTTGTTCTTGATCAATGAAATGCCCATATCTTTCTCAGGAGTACATACACAAATTGTATTCCTTTACTGTACGATACAAAATGAACTTAACATAATTACCTCGACGGAACAAAGTACTTTTCAGGTGAAATCCCACCCTTTTTCTACCCCTGACTTGTGTATCCTCAATTACTAATTGAAAATAATCTATCTCATTCTCATTCAAATTGCACATCAAATTTTTCATGTATGCACTCCCATCCCAATCTAACAAAGGGGATACTAATAAAATAAAAGACCAAGCAACATCCCTTTTTTAGTCAATTTGTTGGAATATTAGATCTTTCAACCCGCCCCTTTTCCATCTCACTTCGACTGTTTGGATCTACATCTACGTGTGAACCATTGAATACCGGTCATATGATATCTCATCAGATAACTGTATGTAATGTATAAGTATAAGGAAGGAGAATTGTATTAAGAAAGAAGGTAGATTATAGAAAAGAAAGCGTCTAAAAGGATGCAAAATGAAAGAGGATTCTTTATTGGATCAGGAATTCCCTTTTTGATTTAGTATGTATAAAGGATCTTCCTATGTTATACTATTCAATTCTCGACGATTAATCGATTTGATAGATCAGCTATATTGTTATTCATAATATTGATACTATTCAGTATCATCATTATAGAATTTATACTATTGAATTTACAGGAGTCAAATTTATCATCTCTATGGGATTAGATCCCGAGTTATTACGAAGCAAAAAAAAAATGAGATTATGGAAGTAAATATTCTCGCATTTATTGCTACTGCACTGTTCATTCTAGTTCCTACTGCTTTTTTACTTATCATCTACGTAAAAACAGTCAGTCAAAATAATTAATTTGAATGAAATTTGAATTATTAGTTTAGTTCTTATCAATGATTGAAGAAATAAATGAAAGAAAGGGATTCAAACTCCAAGTCTGAAATTAAGTGAAATGATCGGGCTGGAATCAGAAGTGTCTGAGATAGTGTGTAGAAAGAACTAGATCTAGTTCTTTCTACACACTATCTAGTATACTATTTCTTTATATTAATATATATTAATATATATATTATTATTATATAGTAAAAGAAAGGTGAAATGCTTGACTTGATATGTGGATCGCTCAATGAAAGAAAGATCTAATTTGATTATGTGTAGGACCTCGACTTCCGCGGACAACTACTAGTTGCTTCCGGTAGTAAAGTATGTATCGCCATAACATAATAAGAGAATTACTTTCTCTTAGACTTAGAACAGTAAAAGTAAAGAAAAAAAACACACAGGGATTGGTTTTCTCATTGTAATACCCATAATTCTGGTCAAAGCCGGTTCATCAAAATAGAATATTTAGGAAGAATTTGGTTGGAAGTGGAAGAAATTTCCTATCATGCGTAGATTTTATTTTCGAAATATAACTATGGTAATCATTCATTGTTTGATAGAATGGTTATTATTCATGATTGTATTCATTCCAGTATAATTTTGAAACAGAGACATTTTTGGAAGTCTTCGCAAAACGATTAATTAAACAATTGATACAATTCGATTACTCAATTAGTAGTACCCCTAGAGTCCACTCCTCCCCCATACTACGAGTGAAAGGGAAAATGTAAAGACTACCATTAAAGCAGCCCAAGCGAGACTTACTATATCCATGTAAATTATGTCCCCTATCTCTATCAAGGAATTATTCCATTATTGATCAATAATCATAGTGGAATCAACGGCGCAGAGTCAAAATAGAATTCTGACTTAAGGCGATTGATGAACCAATCCAATGAACCCAATCATAACAAATCCTATCTTATTGGATTTCTGGTAGAATCGGGAAGCATTAAGCACAAATACGATACACACACCCTTTCTTAGGAAATATCAAAGGAATGCTTCTAATGTAAGATGTAGGAATAGTAAGACCTATTGTTTTGTTACCTTTCTTTCATAAACAAAAGAAAAGGCATACAAATATACCATCAAGATGGATAACTATCTATTTTCTCAGATACCTATATTTGTATTTGATTTCCGATTTTTTATAAGTCTTATTGTCTTTCTGTGAAAGAATCAGGAAACGCCACTACCGCTATTACATACATTCTTTTTTTTTGTAATCCCCCGGCAAATACAATTTTTGTTTTTTCAACGTTTTACTTTGACTCTATAAGAATAAGAGCCGACCAACCATTCACATTGAATGTCTGAGCACTCAGAGCCTCTCATGAGTCTGGATATCTTCAGTTCAGTCCTTTCCAAACTTCCTATAAATGGATTTCCCATCGTCCTATCCAATCTAATTCCAGACAGAGTCAGTAGACACTACCTTAGTATAGGTAGTGTAAGATAATTAGGAAGTCTTCATCGTCTTTCGTATAATCCCCTCTTCAATTCTAGGAACAAAAAAAGGAGTGTCCTTTAGGAACCCTCAGATTGCGGAACAAGAATTCGTCGATTAAATCAGCAGGATAATAAATCCCAATTTGTTCATCAGGCGACACCCGGATTTGAACTGGGGATAAAGGATTTGCAGTCCTCTGCCTTACCACTTGGCCATGCCGCCAAATCCGATCAAAAATGGATCAAAATTTGATCTATATTCTATTACTAATACTATTACTATACTAATTACTATAATAATTAGTAATTAGTCATTTTTTTTTTATTCAAAGAAAATGGGTAATGGTTCCTGCCCTGAATTTTTCAGCCGGAAATCTATTTTTGATTTTCTTTGAATTAGTGAACGATTCTAAAATTTGTATCTCAAATCGTATTTCCTTAATGGCATAAAGAAAATTGATTTACGACTAATCAATTCTTTTTTCAAAAGAATTGAAATCCTTTTCAATCTCAATTATAACAACATATATGTGTATATGTAAACCCCAGAACAAAAATTGTTACACAGAACAGATAGATACCGAGTTGGGTCTCTCTTATGCACATATACCTGTAGAGAATTATCGTGCTTCAATTTGTCATTGAATATCTTCTCTAGTGAATAGAAAAGCGGATTAAATCGTGAATCCATTTATTTTTTTGGTACCCAATCTGATCGTAATATCATAATAATAGGCAGAAATTGGATCCATTTTGATATTCTATATAAGACTCTATAAGTGTAATGTGAGTGGCAGATTTTTTTTTTGGGGGGGGTGTTTTATCAATTCATTTCCATTTGTACCTGTCGCAAATTCTAACTTGTGCCAAAAATTCTCTTCATTCCTCCATCTCGTCTCCGTTCATACATATAAAATATAGATATGGAATTGGCTCAAATTTCATGTGATTCAGTAAACATAATATACATTCCATCATTGCTAGATCGATCCGGATGGTTAGTTCGATGAAGAGTGAGCCAATACTAATACTACAATAATAATAATGGGATTTATTCTATAAAGAGGAAACTTAAGATTAAGATGCTCCGTAATAGAAATGAGGGAATGTCCACAATACCTGGATTTAGTCAGATCCAATTTGAGGGATTTTGTAGGTTCATTAATCAAGGCTTGACGGAAGAATTGGATAAGTTTCCAAAAATTGAAGATACAGATCAAGAAATTGAATTTCAATTATTTGTGGAACGATATCAATTGGTAGAACCCTTGATAAAAGAAAGAGATGCTGTGTCTGAATCACTCACATATTCTTCTGAATTATATGTCCCCGCGGGATTCATTTGGAAAAGCGGTAGAGATATGCAAGAACAAACCGTTTTTATTGGAAACATTCCTCTAATGAATTCCCTGGGAACTTTTATCGTAAATGGAATATACAGAATTGTAATCAATCAAATATTGCAAAGCCCCGGTATTTACTACCGTTCAGAATTGGACCATAAAGGAATTTCTGTCTATACCAGTACTATAATATCAGATTGGGGAGGAAGATTAGAATTAGAAATTGATGGAAAAGCAAGGATATGGGCCCGTGTGAGTAGGAAACAAAAAATATCTATTCTAGTTCTATCATCAGCTATGGGTTCGAATCTAAGAGAAATTCTAGATAATGTTTGTTACCCTGAGGTTTTCTTGTCTTTCCCGAATGATAAGGAGAAACAAAAGATTGGTTCAAAAGAAAATGCTATTTTGGAGTTTTATCAACAATTTGCTTGTGTAGGTGGGGATCCAGTATTTTCTGAGTCCTTATGTAAGGAATTACAAAAGAAATTTTTTCAACAAAGGTGTGAATTAGGAAAGATTGGTCGACGAAATATGAATCGGAGACTAAATCTTGATATACCTCAGAACAATACATTTTTGTTACCGCGAGATGTATTGGCTGCTACGGATCATTTGATCGGAATGAAATTTGGAATGGGCACACTTGACGATATGAATAACTTAAAAAATAAACGTATTCGTTCTGTAGCAGATCTGTTACAGGATCAATTTGGATTGGCTCTTGTTCGTTTAGAACATGCGGTTCGAGGAACTATATGTGGAGTAATCAGACATAAATTGATACCGACTCCTCAAAATTTGGTAACTTCAACCTCATTAACAACCACTTTTGAATCGTTTTTTGGCCTACACCCCTTATCTCAAGTTTTGGATCGAACTAATCCATTGGCACAAACCGTTCATGGGCGAAAGTTTAGTTATTTGGGTCCTGGAGGATTGACAGCACGAACTGCTAGTTTTCGGATACGAGATATACATCCGAGTTACTATGGGCGTATTTGCCCAATTGACACGTCCGAAGGAATCAATGTTGGTCTTATTGGATCCTTAGCAATTCATGTGAGAATTGGTCATTGGGGATCTATAGATAGTCCGTTTTATGAAATATCTGATAAATCAAAAGAGACGCAGATGATTTATTTATCACCAAGTAGAGATGAATATTATATGATAGCAGCAGGAAATTCTTTGGCCTTGAATCGGGGTATTCAGGAAGAACAGGTTGTTCCAGCTCGATATCGTCAAGAATTCCTAAGTATTGCATGGGAACAGATTCATCTTAGAAGCATTTTTCCCTTCCAATATTTTTCTATTGGAGCTTCCCTTATTCCTTTTATCGAGCATAATGATGCAAATCGGGCTTTAATGAGTTCTAATATGCAGCGCCAAGCAGTTCCGCTTTCTCGGTCCGAGAAGTGCATTGTTGGGACTGGGCTGGAACGCCAAACGGCTCTAGATTCAGGGCTTTCAGTTATAGCCGAACACGAGGGAAAGATCATTTATACGGATACTCATAAGATTGTTTTCTCAAGTAATGGCGACACTATAAACATTCCATTAGTTATGTATCAATGTTCTAACAAAAACACTTGTATGCATCAAAAACCTAAGGTTCAACGAGGTAAATACATTAAAAAGGGACAAATTTTAGCGGACGGTGCGGCTACGGTTAGCGGGGAACTCGCCTTAGGAAAAAACGTATTAGTAGCTCATATGCCATGGGAAGGTTACAATTCTGAAGACGCAGTACTAATTAGCGAACGTCTGGTATATGAAGATATTTATACTTCTTTTCACATCCGAAAATATGAAATTAAGACTCATGTGACAAGCCAAGGTCCTGAAAGAATCACTAAAGAAATACCGCATTTAGAGGCTCATTTACTCCGCAATTTAGACAGAAATGGAATTGTGATGTTGGGATCTTGGATAGAAGCAGGTGATATTTTAGTAGGTAAATTAACGCCTCAAACAGCGAACGAATCCTCGTATGCCCCCGAGGATAGATTATTACGAGCCATACTTGGCATTCAGGTATCCACGGCAAAAGAAACTTCTTTAAAACTACCTATAGGTGGAAGGGGTCGCGTTATTGATGTGAGATGGATCCAGAAAAAAGGGGGTTCTAGTTATAATTCAGAAATAATTCGTGTATATATTTCACAGAAACGTGAAATCAAAGTAGGTGATAAAGTAGCTGGAAGACATGGGAATAAAGGTGTCATTTCTAAAATTTTGCCTAGACAAGATATGCCCTATTTGCAAGATGGAACAACTGTTGATATGGTCTTCAACCCATTAGGAGTACCCTCACGAATGAATGTGGGACAGATATTTGAATGCTCACTCGGGTTAGCTGGGGATCTTCTAAAGAGACATTATAGAATAGCACCTTTTGATGAGAGATATGAGCAAGAGTCGTCGAGAAAACTAGTGTTTCCTGAATTATATGAAGCCAGTAAACAAACAAAAAATCCATGGGTATTTGAACCCGAGTATCCGGGAAAAAGCAGAATATTTGATGGAAGAACAGGAGATCCTTTTGAACAGCCTGTTCTAATAGGAAAGTCCTATATCCTGAAATTAATTCATCAAGTTGATGATAAAATCCATGGGCGTTCCAGTGGACATTACGCACTTGTTACACAACAACCCCTTAGAGGAAGGGCCAAGCAAGGAGGACAACGAGTAGGAGAAATGGAAGTTTGGGCTCTAGAGGGATTTGGTGTTGCTCATATTTTACAAGAGATGCTTACTTATAAATCTGATCATATTAGAGCTCGTCAAGAAGTACTTGGTGCTACGATCATTGGAGGAACAGTACCTAACCCAGAGGATGCTCCAGAATCTTTTCGATTGCTCGTTCGAGAACTACGATCTTTGGCTCTGGAACTGAATCATTTCCTTGTATCTGAGAAGAATTTCGAGATCAATAGGAAGGAAGCTTGATCTGAATTAAAATTAAATGAATTAGAATTTCTATTCTATGATCGATCGGTATAAACATCAACAACTTCGAATTGGACCAGTTTCTCCTCAACAAATAAAGGCTTGGGCCAACAAAATCCTACCTAATGGAGAGATAGTTGGAGAGGTGACAAAACCCTCTACTTTTCATTACAAAACCAATAAACCGGAAAGAGATGGATTGTTTTGTGAAAGAATCTCTGGACCTATAAAAAGTGGAATTTGTGCTTGTGGAAATTATGGAAGGGCTGAAAAAGAAGACCCGAAATTTTGTGAACAATGTGGGGTGGAATTTGTGGATTCTCGGATACGAAGATATCAAATGGGATACATCAAACTCGCATGTCCAGTGACTCATGTGTGGTATTTGAAACGTCTTCCTAGTTATATTGCGAATCTTTTAGATAAACCTCTTAAGGAATTAGAAGGCCTAGTATACCGCGATGTGTGATTTGATCGAAATTTTCATTTTACAGATTCATAATTAAGAAACTGTCATCCCATTCAATCTGATTGGGATGCCCCCGATTCTGACATGTGTCTTTGGAGGAGTAACATGAAGCTCAGAATTATGGGCGTATTCACAATACTTCCAAATGGAAGGGGTATTGATCCATGGCCGATTCCGTAAGAGAGAAATAGGAATTGCTCGTTATACCTCGTGAAAAAAAAAGACCAATTCTACGAATTGGCTATTCTGTTTCTTTTAGAGAGAAGTTCTGTTCAAGCAAACAAATATGGCATGGTGACAGGAGTCTATCTATCGCATATATGCTTCAAGGGGCATTACGGCATAACCATCGAGGTGAGTGGGGGCCTAAAAGATCGAATGGAACGATATATAGACAAGTAAATCCCTTATGAATCCCCAAATATTCCTTTAAGAGGATTCATTATTTGAGGGGAAGTAGACTACTCAATAATTTCACATTTCCATTTGAAAGTAATTTCGAAAGTTGTTAAAGTCAAAAAAGAATGAATCAATGAAAGATTGGTCCTTACTGGGAACTTGAGTAAGGAGTAGCTTTTTGTAGGGTTTTTTTGAACAAAGTTTAAAAATAAGAACCCCTTTCTTTATTTGGTATAACTACTTTAGCCGGATGAGAGGAAACCTTCACGTCCGATTTTTTAGGGGGGAATCCCATTCGATGGGAACCTATCCCGATTTTTTTTTTGCTAGGCCCGTAGTCAAAAAACCTACTTTCTTACGATTACGAGGTTCATTCGAATATGAAATCCAATCCCGTAAATACAGTATCCCGCTTTTTTTTACTACCCTAGGTTTTGAGACATTTCGAAATCGAGAAATCTCTACAGGAGCAAGTGCTATCAGAGAACAATTAGCCGATTCGAATTTGCGAAGTATT